TAATATAGCATTATTTTTTTAATGTTTATATTAATTAAATTATATATTAAAAATGTGTTATAATGAAAGCTTCTAACTTTTGTAATGTAATTAAGTTTACTACATTTTAGATATGGCTTTTTAAAAGCTTAGGAAGATTGCAAATCTTATATTTTCATATCTAAATTAATATTATTTATTTTTTAATTCTGGATATTTTTAGTAATTTTTTAAATTAATTATATGTTTTATTTTTTTAAAAAAATAGTTAGCAGTAATGAATATTGTTTTATTTTATTAATTTTAGAAAAAGATTTTGAATTATATATGGTTAAATATGTGCCAGCAGCAGCGGTTAAACTTATTATATTGAATTACTATTTTTTGGTAAAGTTAATTTAACTTTAAATTCTTTTTTTTATTTTTTATTTTAGGTAAAATTATAATAAATATTTTTATTTTAGGAATATTTGAAATATAGATATAAAAATAGGATTAGATACCCTAGTATTCTATTTATAAAATTTTTACTGGGGGATTAATATTTATGATATATAAATCCAAAGGATTTGGCGGTAAAATTATTTTTTAGGGGAGTTTGTTTTTTAATTCGATAATCCACGTTTAACCTTACTTTAATTTATAGTTTATATATTTCCGTTATTAGTTTATCTTTAAATAGTTTAATTAACTTATTTATTATGATATAATATTAAAATCAGGTAAATAAGTAGTTTATATTAAAGGATAAAATGAGCTACAATTAATTTAATTATAATAGAGAATATTTTGAAATATTTATTTAAAATTGAACTTAAAAGTAAAATTTTATTAGAATAAATTTTTGAATAAGATAAAATTTTATGTACAAATCGCCCGATGCTCTTTTTGAAAAAAATGATAAGTCGTAACATAGTGGGGGTATCAGAAGATGCTTCTAGAGATATTTAATTTTTTGTTTATTTTATATTTATTAATTTTGTATTTATTTAATTTTTTTTTTGAAAATATTTTTTATTTAAAGTATTAATAATTTTTTGTTATTTTTATTTGAATTATTTTTTTATAGTTTATTTTTACTGTAAAGGATTATTAGTATAATAATTAAAGAATTATTTATATTTATTACCTTTTGTATCAGGGAAGAACAACTATTATTTTTATTTATTATTTCTCGAATTTATAATGAGCTAATTATAATTTGAAAATTTTGTTGCAGTAAAATTTATTATTTGTATTTAGAGATGATATGTTATTCGAATTATTATATATCTAGTTTTTCTTTTATTTAATTTAGGGATAAGCTTAAATATTTTTTATAATTATTTTTTAATTATTTTTTATGAGTTGATAGTGCTTTAATTTTTGTTAGTTTAATAACTAATAATATTTTATAATTTATTTATTAATTAGAAATTATTTTTAAAATTTTGTTTATTTTGTTATAATGTTTTTATTAGTATAATTTTTTTATATATTTATATAATTTGTTTTAATTTTTTTAAAGGAATTCGGCAAATATATTTTTCGTCTGTTTATCAAAAACATAGTTTTTTGTTTATTTAAAAAATATAACCTGCCCGGTGATTTAATTTAACGGCCGCAATATTTGTGCTAAGGTAGCATAATAATTTGTCTTTTAATTGATGACTAGAATGAAGGGTTGGACGGGGAATAGCTGTCTCTAATATTTTTATTTTAAATTTACTTTCAAGTAAAAAGGCTTGAATTTTTTAGTGGGACGAGAAGACCCTATAGAGTTTTATAATTTTATTTATTTATATTACATATATTTTTATTAAAATTATTTGGTTGGGGTGATTAATTAATAATATCTATTTTAGAATTTATGACTTTAGGTTTATTTATGATCCATATTTTATGATTATTAGATTTAATTACCTTAGGGATAACAGCGTTATACTTTTGTAGAGTTCTTATCGATGAAAGTGATTACGACCTCGATGTTGGATTAAAATACTTAATTTAGAGAAGAAGCTAATTTAAGTAGTCTGTTCGACTATTAAAATTTTACATGATCTGAGTTCAGACCGGTGTATACCAGGTCAGTTTTTATCTACTATATATAAGATATGATTTTTTTGTACGAAAGGACTAAATATCTAAATTTAATTTTTTGTCATCAATGAAGCATTTATTAATGTGTTAATTTTAGGGATTAAAGAAAGGGTTAATCCTCTTTGGTAATTGATGGAACATGTTTATGTAATAACTTTAAGTGTTATAAAAAGAATTATTTCTCATTAATAATGGTTGATTTTTTTATTATTAGTTTAGTTTTATTAGTAAGAGTACTTTTGGGAGTTGCTTTTTTTACTCTTTTTGAACGTAAAATTTTAGGATATATTAATAATCGTAAGGGTCCAAATAAAGTGGGTTTAATAGGTTTAATGCAACCTTTTTCTGATGGGGCTAAATTATTTTTAAAAGAAAATTTAGTTCCTATATTTTCTGTAAAATTTTCTTATTATTTATCTCCTGTTTTTATTTTATTTTTTTCTTTATTAATTTGAAGGGTTACTCCTTTTTTATTTCATCATTTAGATCATAATATGGGGTTATTAATTTTTTTAAGTTTAACAGGTTTGAGAGTTTATGGTTTAATTTTTTCTGGATGATCTTCAAATTCTAAGTATTCAATTTTAGGGGCATATCGGGGAGTAGCTCAAGCTATTTCTTATGAGGTTAGACTTTCTTTAGTATTATTATGTTTTGTTGAGTTAATAATAAGATATGATTTAGAAAATTATTATTTGTTTTATATAATTATTATACCTTTAATAGGGGTAGTTTGGTTTGTTTCTTCATTAGCTGAGACAAATCGTTCTCCTTTTGATTTTGCTGAAAGAGAGTCTGAATTGGTTTCTGGATTTAATATTGAATATAGAAGATATTTATTTGCTTTTATTTTTATTGGTGAATATTCTAGTATTATATTTATAAGTTATTTATTTAGTATTATTTTTTTAGGAGGAGTTATTTTTGTAGAAATTAAAACTTTGTTAATAATATTTTTTTTTATTTTAATTCGTGGTACATTACCTCGTTTTCGTTATGATCATTTAATATATTTAGCTTGAAAGGTATATTTACCTTTCTCTTTAAATTTTCTTATTTTTTATATTTGTTTATATAATTTTATTTTTTCATTAATTTTTTAGTTTTAATTTTTATTTAAATCATTAGAGGGTTCTCTTTCTTATATTTTCAAGATATAAACTTAATATAGCTAAATGATTAATTTCATAATTTTAATAAAATAGGGTTAATAATAAAGTATAAAAAGTGAAGATTAGTTAATATTACTCCAATTAATTCATAAGGGGGTTCAACAGGTCGTGCTCCAATTCATGTTAATAGTATAATATTTAAGAAAAATATTCATAGTAGTATTTTATTAATAGGATAAAATTTATTTGATTGTAAATTATTTTTATTTGTTATTGGTTGAATTATTAAAATTAAGATAGATATAACTAATGCAATTACTCCTCCTAATTTATTTGGGATAGATCGTAAAATTGCGTAAGCAAATAAAAAGTATCATTCTGGTTGGATATGTACTGGTGTTACTATTGGGTTAGCTGGAATAAAGTTTTCTGGATCATTTAAAATATAAGGGGATAAAGTTCTGATAGTTATTAATAAAATTATTATAAATGAAAATCCTAGAATGTCTTTTACAGTAAATCTAGGATGGAATGGAATTTTATCAATATCTGATCTACCTAAAGGGTTACTTGAACCTGTTGTATGAAGAGCTACAAAATGTATAAGTACTATTATTATTAGAATAAAAGGTATAATAAAATGTAGTGAAAAAAATCGATTTAATGTAGCGTTATTAATTGAAAATCCTCCTCATAATCATTGAACAATAGAGGTACCAATATAAGGGATAGCTGATAGTAAATTTGTGATTACAGCTGCTCCTCAGAAAGATATTTGTCCTCAAGGTAACACGTATCCTAAAAATGCTGTAGCTATTCTTAATAATAGAATTATTACTCCAATATTTCATGTGATGTTTAATTTATTAGAATTAAAATATATACCTCGTGCAATATGAATATATATTAGTAAAAAGAATATTGAAGAACCATTGGCATGAATTCTTCGTAGGAGTCATCCTCTTTGTACGTCTCGGGAGATGTGAGAAATTGAATAAAATGCTAATTCAGTATTAGGGCAATAATGTATAGATAAAAATATTCCAGATATAATTTGAATTATTAGGCATATTGATAATATTGATCCAAATCTTCATATAGTTCTAATGTTTCTAGGAGAGGGTAAATTTATTATTGATGTTTTTATTGTTTTCATAATTTTCATATTTATTTTGATCGAATAGGTCGATTGTTATATTGAGTTATAATTACTACAATTAAAAGAATAAAAAATAAATAAGAGCCAATTAAAATTGTGGATAAAAGATATGAGGAGTATATTTTTGATAAATTTAATATTGATCTTTCTATAATAAAATATTGATTTAAATTAATTGTGGAAATAATTATTATTCTTAAAATTATTGTTAAATTTATTAATATTTTTCATTTTGATTTTATTATTTTATATCTTATAGGATGGGGAGATGGAGTTAATCTGGAGATGTATAAAAATATAACAAATATTCCTCCTAATATTACGATTAAAACAATTAAAGATCATAAATAATTTTGTTGAACTAATCTTATTGATATTCCGATTAAAATTGTTAATATAATTACAAATATTAATTTTATTATTGGTGTTTTTGAAATAATAAAACTTACGAATATTGTTATAATAATTATTTGAATTAATATTAGAATTGTCTTAAGGAGTTAACCTTTTTTAATTTACAAAATTAATATAATTTAATTTATATATTATTAAGACAAAGGTATGTTAATATTTTTAATTTATTTTTGTATATTTTTATCATGTTATGCTTTTTTAAGAGCTCGTTCAAGATTATTAATTATTATTATTAGGTTAGAATTAATTGTTTTAGTTGTTTATTGAGGTATGACTTTAATTTTATCTTTTAGAGGAGTTGATTATTTTTTATCTTTATATTTTTTATCTATTACTGTTTGTGATTCTGCTGTGGCATTGACTTTATTGGTTCGTATTGTTCGTTTTCATGGAAGAGATAAGGTTAAAATAATTAGAAGTATTTTTTAATATGTTAAGAATATGATTTATATTTATTTTTGGTATTTTATTTTTAATTTATTTTAGTTGAGGAAAATCTTCTTTTTTTTTTAAATATGTTTGGTTGTTATTAGAAGGAGGTTTAATATTTTTAATATTTTATTTTATTTTATTAAATTTATGGGAATCAAATTCTATAATATTTATTTATTTTTCTGGGAGTTTATGTTTTGATTTATTGAGTTGTTTTTTAACTGTATTAAGTATTTTTATAATTTTTATTATAATGATTTCTAGTAAAAAAGAGTATAATGATAAGGATAGAATTTTTTTGTTTTTAATTTTATTTTTGTTAATATTTATTATTATTTCTTTTATAACTAGAAGGTTATTAATTTTTTTTATTTCATTTGAAGGATCTGTTATTCCTATAATTTTTTTAATTATAGGTTGGGGAAAGTCTCCTGAACGAAAAAGTTCTATAATTTATTTTATATTTTATACATTATTTGGTTCTTTACCTTTATTATTATCTTTTTTTTATATTGAATTTAATTATAATTCTTATGATTTTGTTTATTTAATAAACATAGTTATTTATAGTAATAGTGGATTTTATATAAATTTATGAATATTTATAGGAATTTTATCTTTTTTAATTAAGGCTCCTATTTATGGGGTTCATTTTTGACTTCCTAAAGCACATGTTGAAGCTCCAATTTCAGGATCTATTTTTTTAGCTGCAATTTTATTAAAATTGGGAGGTTATGGATATTTACGAAGTTATTATTTTTTTTTAGAATCTATTATTGATTTAAGTAGATTTTATATAAATTTATTTTTAATAGGTTCAATTTTTTCAGCAATTATTTGTTTAGGACAAAGGGATATAAAGAAATTAATTGCATATTCTTCTGTTTCTCATATAGGATTAGTGTTTGCTGGATTGTTTACTTTATTATTACAAGGAGTGAGGGGTGCAATTATAGTAATAGTTGCCCATGGTTTTGTTTCTTCAGGGTTATTTAGTGCTGCTTATATAATTCAATCTCGTTCTTTTAGTCGTGATATAGTGTTATCAAAAGGAATATTAGTATTTTCTCCTTCATTAACAGTATGTTTTTATTTGTTAACATTATTAAGAATATCTGTTCCTCCTTCTTTAGGGTTAAGAGGAGAATTAAATTTGTTTAGTTCTTTATTTTTATGAAGTAATTATATTATTTTATTAATTATTATTTATGTTACTTTTGGCAGATATTATTCTATTCGTTTATTTCAAGAAGTCCAATTAGGTAAATCTTTATTATATTATTCTTTTAATATTGTTTCATTACGTGAAATTTATTTATTGATTTATCATATTATTCCAATTAATTTATTAATTTTATGTGTTGATTTATTTTTGTATAAAAATAGTTTAATTTAAAATATTGGTTTGTGGAGTCAAAGATTTATTATTTAATTTTTATTATGATAATTTTTTATATTTATTCTTTTTTTTTATTAATTTTAAGAATTTTACAAATTTATTTTTTTATATTTGTTTTATTTTATGGAATAAGTTATATTGTTGATATTAATATTATATCTATGAATAGAATTATTCCTATAATAAGGTTTATTATTGATATTTATTCTTTATCATTTTCTTCTTTTGTTTGTGTTATTTCTTCTTCAGTTTTTTTATTTAGAACTATATATATAAGAGGAGATAAATATTTAATTCGATTTTTTATATTATTAATAATATTTATTAGTTCTATAGTTATATTGATTTATAGAGGTAATTTATTAACTTCTTTATTAGGTTGGGATGGGTTAGGATTTGTTTCTTATGTTTTAGTAGTATATTATCCTAATAAATTATCTTTGTCTGGAGGTATAATAACAATTATAACTAATCGTTTGGGAGATAGATTTATATTAATATCAGTTTCAATAATAATAATTTATAGAAATTGAGAATTAGTTTTTAGAAAATTTACTTTATTTATATTAATTTTGGCTGCAATAACAAAGAGAGCTCAATTTCCTTTTTCGGCTTGGTTACCGGCTGCTATAGCAGCCCCAACCCCGGTTTCTTCATTAGTACATTCATCAACTTTGGTTACTGCAGGTGTTTATGTTTTATTTCGTTTTTCATCTTATATTTGTGTTGAAGTGTGGGAAATATTATGTTTATGTTCAATTTTAACTATATTTTTAGCTGGAATTAGTGCTTTTTTTGAATATGATTTAAAAAAAATCATTGCTTTATCTACTTTAAGGCAATTAGGGGTTATAATATTTTCTATATCAATAGGTTTAAAGTATTTAGCTTTTTTTCATCTTATTATTCATGCTTTTTTTAAAGCTTTAATATTTTTATCTGGTGGTAGTTTAATACATGGATATTCAGGGAGACAAGATATTCGTTATATAGGATCTATAAGATTTATAAATCCTTATATTAATGGTAGATTAATTTTTTCTTCTTTTTGTTTAGGAGCTTTTCCTTTTTTGGCTAGATTTTATTCTAAACATTTAATTTTAGATTCTTTTTTATTTGGAGATTATAATTTTATTTTATTAATAATTTTATATATTTCAAATAGGTTAACTTTATTTTATAGGGTTCGTTTGATTTTATTTTTATCAAGACGATATTATAATTATAATAGATTAGTAGTATTATGTGAAAATTATAATATTATATTTTCTTTAACTTTATTAATTATTTTTGCTTTTTTTGGAGGTTATTTTTTATTAAACTTTTATTTAAATAATTCTTTAGTAATATTTAATTTTGTATATGAAAAATATTTAATGAATTTTATATTACCTATTTCTATTTTTTTGTCTTTTTTAATTTTAAAATTTATTTATAGTTATTTAATTTTAAGAATTAAATTTTTAAATTGATTTTTAGGGGGTATATGATTTATTTCTTTTTTTACAGGACAATTTATATTATTATTAACTAAAAGGGTTAGAAATTTATTTATTAATTTTTTAGAATATGGATGAGGAGAATTTTATGGTCCTCAAGGATTAGGTAGATTAAATGTTAATATTGTAAGATATTTTAATTTAAAGCAATTTAAAATTATGGAATTTTATAATTTGAATTTTCTTTTTTGAATAATATTAATTCCTTTATTATGTTTTTATAGCTAAAATTTAAGGTGTAGTTTTGAAGAAACTAAGGTGAAGTAATTCTAAAAACAATCAATATGGCTGAATAGGTGTAAGTTTGTAAAACTTATTATAAATTAAAATTTTGTTGATAATGAGATCAGGTACCCTTTTTTTCTTTAAATTTAATTAATTAAATTTAAAGAAAAGCCTGATCTAAGTTTAACAAGGGTTTATAAAACCTATTTTTAAGTCGAAATTAATTTTTTTATTGTTAAATTTCTAAAAATTAATTTTCTTTAACTTTGAAAAGGTTATGTGCATTTTACACTATAGAAATTATTTTATTCAATTTAAAGCTCCTTTTTTTCATTCATGATAAAATCCTAATAATAAAATTAATAAAAATGTTATTATTCTTATTATAAATATTCTTTTTGATCTATTTGAAATTGGGAATGGAATAATTATTGCTACTTCGATATCAAAAATAATAAAAATAATTATGATTAGGAAGAATTGTAGTGAAAATGGAATTATTTTTGTTTCGAATGGTTCTATTCCGCATTCAATTGGTGATGATTTTTCTTTTTCTTTTTCTGATTTTTTTGATAAATATATATTAATTAATATTATTACTCTAATTAATATTATGATTATTATTATTATTATAATTATTATTGTTATTTTCTAATTTTTAAAAAACTTATTGATTGGAAGTCAATTGTACTTTAATTATACTAATTAGAAATATTCTAGGTCATCAATAATAAGATATATATAAGAATAATCAAACAATATCAACAAAGTGTCAGTATCAAATTATTAGTTCTATTCCTGTATGATGATTATTTGTAAAATGATTTTTATATATTCGTATGTAACAAATAATTATAAATAAAGTTCCAATAATTACATGTATTCCATGTATTCCAGTTGTTGCGAAAAAAATAGAACCAAATACTGAATCGGATATTGTAAAAGTAGCTATTCAATACTCTATATATTGTAAAATTGTAAATGAAATTCCTAAAATAATTGTTATTATTAGTGCTTTTATAGTATTATTTTTTTTTATTATTAATCTATGATGGGCTCATGTGATTGTTACTCCTGAGGATACTAAAATTAAAGTGTTTAGTAATGGTACTTCTATAGGATTGAATAAATTTATTCTTGTAGGGGGTCATGATAGTCCAATTTCTATTGTTGGGGATAATCTTCTATGGAAGTATGTTCAAAAAAATGATAAGAAAAATATAATTTCTGAAAAAATGAATAATACTATTCCTAATTTAATACCATTTGTTACTTTTTTTGTATGTTTTCCTTGATATGTTGATTCTCGTGTTACATCTCGTCATCATTGATATATTATTATTATTAGTGTTAATATTCTTATTATTAATAATATTTTTCTTTTTGTTCTGAATATATTAATTAATCCTGATGCTAATCCTATTGCAGTAATGGCTGATATAATTGGTCAAGGTCTTTTATCTACTAAATGATAGGGGTGTATTCGTTTTTCCATATTATGATTTTTTATATAAATTAATTAATGAAATAAAAACATATGCTTGAATTATTGATACTGCAATTTCTAGAATATGAAGTATGATTTGGGGTAAAATTACTGGTATTATTAAAAAAGATCTAATTGTTGTTAATCTTGTGATTAAGGATCCAGCGGTAATATTAATAGCTAATCGTAGGGTTAATGTTATTGGTCGAATTAATAATCTAACTATTTCTACTGGAATTATTAATGGAACAAGAAAGTATGGAGTTCGAGTAGGTAATATTTCTGAAATTCGTTTTGATAAATTTGATTTTGTTCGTATAATTTCTGTTGATAACCATAATGGGAATGCTATTATAAATACAAATAATCCATGAGGACTTGGACTAAAAATATAAGGGGTAATTCTTATTCAGTTTATTATTATAATTGCTATTATTATTGGAATTAATATTGTTAATTTTACTGGAATAAATTTTGTTAATTTTATTTTTATTGATTCTATTCGTGAAGGAATTATTCAGAATTTGTTTGGAATAAGAAAAATAATAATTATTATTCTTATTCATTTTATTGGTAAATTAATTAAGTATATATTAGTATTTAAACCTGAAAAAAGATCTATCATTTTATTGTTATTTTTTTATTATTATTTTTTTTAAATAAATTTTTGTTAATATTTATTTTTTTATAAGAATTAAATATTGATATTAATAGTATAAATATAATTGGAGTTATGATAATGATTGGTAAAAATACATTTCTAATATGATTTATTAAAAAGTATCTTATTTTGATAATTAAAGATTGACATTCTATTGTTATTTTTTAACTAACTTTTTACTAAAGATATTAATTATCATAAATAGATTAAAAATCTATCACCTATTTTCGGACATTTAGTATATTATATATTTTTTTTAATAAAATTATTAATAAATGATTTTATTGGTACTATTTCTATAACAATGGGTATAAAACTGTGATTAATTCCACAAATTTCTGAGCATTGTCCTGTGAATAATCCTGGACGATTTGATTTTATTGATATTTGATTTAATCGTCCTGGAATTGAATCTATTTTTATTCCTATACTAGGGATTGTAAATGAATGAATTACGTCTGTGGCAGTTGTTAATATTCGGATTTGTGTTTTTATAGGTAAAATTAATCGATTATCTACTTCTAGTAATCGAATATTTTTTGTTTCTTCTGCTGGAATTATATAAGAATCAAATTCGATTGGATTATTAAAATCTGAATATTCATAAGATCAATATCATTGATGTCCAATTGATTTAATTGTGAATTGAGGGTTTGTTATTTCTTCTATTAAATATAATATTCGTAATGATGGAATTGCTATAGTGATTAAAATTATTGCTGGTAAAATTGTTCAAATTGTTTCAATGGATTGTCCTTCATTAATTATAAGATTTGTAAATTTATTTTTTGTTGATATAGTTATTATATATACAATAAATATTAAAATTGTTGTTAATCATACTATTGAGTAATCATGGAAAAATGTAAGTTGTTCTATTGTGGGGTTTGCTCTATCTTGAAAAGTTATATGATTTCATGTTGGCATATATTATTTTGTTATAATAGGGATTTGGTTAAATGTATGGTATGATGGAGGTATTTTATTAATTCATTCTATAGATGAATTTGGATTGATATTTCAGATTATATATCGTTTAGTAATTATTCTTTCTCATATAATAATAATAAAGTAAAGGATTGATATTATGGAAATAATAGAACCGAAGGATGAAATTATATTTCATGTATAAAATGAGTCTGGATAATCAGAATACCGTCGTGGTATTCCTGATAATCCTAGAAAATGTTGTGGAAAAAAGGTTAAATTTACTCCAATAAATATAAGTAAAAATTGTGTTTTTAATCATCGTGAATTTATATTTATTCCTCTAAATAAAGGGAATCAATTTGTGAAACCTGCTATGATGGCAAATACTGCTCCTATTGATAAAACATAATGAAAATGGGCTACTACATAATATGTATCATGTAGAATAATATCAATAGATGAATTGGCTAAAACAACTCCTGTTAATCCTCCAATAGTGAATAGAAAAACAAATCCTATGGATCATATTATTGGTGGATTTAAATTGTTTTTTCCTCCATGTATTGTTGCTATTCATCTAAATACTTTAATTCCTGTTGGTACTGCAATGATTATAGTTGCTGCTGTAAAATAGGCTCGTGTATCTACATCTATTCCTACAGTGAATATATGGTGAGCTCATACAATAAATCCAAGTATACCAATTGCTAATATTGAATAGATTATTCCTAATGATCCAAATACTTCTTTTTTATTGGTGAATCTTATTATTACATGAGAGATAATACCGAATCCGGGTAAAATTAAAATGTAAACTTCGGGGTGACCAAAGAATCAAAATAAATGTTGGTATAAAATAGGATCTCCTCCTCCAGCAGGATCAAAAAATGAAGTGTTAAAGTTACGATCTAATAAAAGTATAGTAATAGCTCCTGCTAGTACAGGTATTGCTGCTACTAATAAAAATGCTGTAATTAAGATTCTTCATAAGAATAGTGATATATTTTCGTATTTTATTGATTGAGGTCGTATATTTTTTATTGTTGCTATAAAATTTAAGGCTCCTAAAATTGAGGAAATACCTGCAATATGAAGAGAAAAAATAGCTAAATCTACAGGAACTCCTGAATGAGCAATATTTCTTGATAATGGGGGATATACGGTTCATCCTGTACCTGCTCCTCTTTCTACTGATGATGAAATTATAAGTAATGTTAATGCTGGAGGTAATATTCAAAATCTAAAATTATTTATTCGAGGAAAGGCTATATCAGGGGCTCCTAATATAAGGGGTAAAAGTCAGTTTCCAAATCCTCCTATTATTACTGGTATTACTATGAAGAAAATTATAATAAATGCATGTGATGTTACTATTACATTATATACTTGGTCATTTCCAATAAAGGGACCTGGAGTTCCTAATTCTATACGAATAATAACTCTTAGGCTTAATCCAATTATTGCTGCTCATATTCCAAAAATTAAGTATATTGTTCCAATGTCTTTATGATTAGTTGAGTTGAATCATCGTTCTTTCATATATTTGGTCCTATAAGATAATTTAATCTTTTAGTTTGCAGATCTAGATATACTTTTAGTTGGGGCTTTTAAGATTTAGATGATTTTACATTTATATATATCTTTGAAGGATATTAGTTTATTTAACTTAAAATCTTATCATATTAAAATTATTGGTGTAATTATTGAAATTATTATTATTATTTTTATTATTGATTTGTTTTTTATTTTTTTTCAAGTTATTGTTATTTGTATTTTTATTATTGATGAGATAATTAATTTTATATAAACAAATAATATTATTGTTGCTGATACTAATATAATAAGTCTTGTAATAAATAATATTGTTGATATTCTTGTTATAATTAATTTAATAATTATGATTTTTATAGCGAAACCTGCTATTGGAGGTATTCCTCCAATATTTAATAAAATAAATGCTATTATTATGTTTTTTTCTTTTGATGTTTTTATTAATTTATTTATTTTCTTTTTTCTTATTATTTTTGTTAGTAATATTATATTTATTGTGTAAATAAATATAATTAGTATTCAATAAGTATTTCTATATATTATAATTATTATGATTCATCTTGTGTAACTAATTGATGAAAATGCTATAATAATTTTAATGTTGTTTGAAGTTAATGTGTTAATGGCTGTAATAGTTACATTTATAATAATGATAATATTTATTATTAAGAAATTTATTTTTAACTCTATTCATGTTAAAATTATTAGTGGGATAATTTTTTGGATAGAGGATAAAAGTATAATTGAATATCAGTTTATATTTTTTATAATTCTAATAAATCAAAATATGAAAGGAAATATTCCTAATTTTATGATTATTGATAATATTATTAGTATATATATTAAATTTATTTTATTTATTATTATATTTATATTTATTGTTGTGAATATAAAGATTAATGCTGCGAAAGAATTAATGATTTGATATTTTATTGCTATTCCTTTATTTTTTTTATTATTTATAGCTAAAATAGGGATAATTGCAGAGGTGTTTAGTTCTATTGCAAATCATATTGGTAATGGATTATTTATAGAAATAGTTATTATAATTCTTATTAAGATTATTAAGGATATTGTTATAATATATATTCATGATATAATTAGTAAAAAGATAAAATCTATTTTTGGTGTATCAAACCAATAGTTTATTTAACTTATAATACTTAATAAGAAGAATATTCTATTTTTGGGGTATGAACCCACTAGCTTAAATTAGCTTATCTTATTTTTGTTCTAATGGTGTATTTGCATTTTTTATTTTGATTAAAAAGGTCTTTTTAGGTTAGAATAAACAGAAAATAGTTTAATTTTAAAATGTAAGGTTTGGAACTTTATGATATATTTATATTTTTTTGATTAACGAGAGCTAATGCACTTCATTGTTATTGAAGATTTTAAAGAAAATTCTTTTCGTTAATTAGAAATACCTATTTTAGGGTAGATTTTTTACAAAAATTTAAATCTGGGTTCAGAGTTTCTAATTATTACATTTTTATAGTAGTTTAGTATATTATTATAAAATTATAAGCTATAAAATATTTATTTTATATTTATTTTCTCTCTATATTATTCATTAATAATAATTAATAATATAGAGAAAAATGGGTAGAGTTCTTTTTTTTTTTCTTTTTTAATTTATTATTATAATATTTTGTTCTAATATTTATATATTATAGGGTTTTAATTTGTTAAATAGTTTATTAATTTTTATTTATTTTTGATTAAATTATTTTAAATATATATATATATATATATATATATATATATATATAGGCTATATTTTTTAAAAGATTTTATATTATATTTTATATATATAAAGGGGTATTGGTCATAATTTATAATATATATATATATATATATTATATTTTTGTAGTAGTTTATATATTATTATAAAATTATAAGCTATAAAATATTTATTTTATATTTATCCTCTCTATATTATTCATTAATATTAATGAATAATATAGAGAGAAAGGGGTAGAGTTCTTTTTTATCTTTTTTTAACTTTTTTAATTTATTATTATATTATTTTGTTTTAATATTTATGTATTATAGGGTTTTATTTATTAAATAATTTAGTTATTTTTGATTGATTT